GATTTGGAGCTTAGAAATATTAGTATTGAGGCCCCCTTCATAAAATTTTAATCCTAATTTTTAGGCTTTTGGCGGCGAATAATTTATGGTGTTATATTTATACATGTTATATATAATATGTGGTGGCATAAGTTGACCCATACTACAACTTGTTAACTTTGTACGCTTAGTTGAGTCTTCCTTGGTTTCGGGGTTTGACAAGGATAACAGGATTCTCTGAGCGTAGGGGGTAAGGGGGTTTGTCGCGTGAAAACCAAAAGGGGGGCATATAGTATAAAGATGTGTTGAGTAAATATACCTTATGCACTTGAGTTAAACTAATGTAACTCTTATGTTATGTCTTTCAATCATTAACCTATATTAATTAAAGCAAGTATAAATGATCCACCTTAATAGTTATTTGAATTTGCACTGTGAAATGCCAGTTGAAAGGAAACCAAAAAAAGAGAACGTTATGCATATAAAAGAATGCTCGGCATGGTGGGTAACGAGACATATGTACTACACCATTAATCAGATGCCAGATATAATTATCCGAGGGTGGAATTCTACAATTATGTACCTGAAATAGGAACCAGATGCCAGTAATAGTTCATTTTGTGCGACCCCCACAATTATTGTCCCTGATTCTATCATTAATAATTTGCCTTTATATAAACTGGTTGGTGGTTTCTTACTACATTAATATTTATTGATATAGATGTTAGTTGAGTGATTTCAAAGTAAATTGTGAGGACAATATAATGGGAGATGACCTATTTCTTTATTTTAAAATGAGTTCATGTTGAGTTTAAATGTATGTCTTATGCATAGCTTATATATTAGTACCTGCTTTATGGTTTAAATAAATTGTTGGTGATAATACATAGTATGTACTAATACATTAATGTAATATCATGCATATTATGTACTAAACCATAATGCTGAGATCAGAAAATAGTTTAGTTTAGAATTCTGGCTTTGGGAGCCAGAGGTGGGAGTTAAAATCTCTCTTTTCTGGCGCTAGGGAGGAGTTTAACCTCCGATCTTCGGATTACAAGACCGATGCTTTTAGGCTAAGCTACTAGGGCAAGCTCATTCTAGTGCTTTATTCTCTAATCATCCTGCCAGTGGGATTAAGATTAGGAATAGGGCGAAGTATAGGACTGAGGCGATTTGTCCAATAATAATGAATGGGTGTTCTACTGGTATGCCTCCGATTCATGTGAGAATAATTATGTCTGCGACTAGGGTTCAGAATAGGAATTGGGTAATTGGTCGGAATGTTAGTCCTCGTTGTTTGGATGTATGTAGGATTGGTACCACTATTAGTACGAGGATGGAGAATAGGAGGGCTAGTACTCCTCCCAGTTTGTTGGGGATTGATCGTAGAATGGCGTAGGCAAATAGGAAGTATCACTCGGGTTTGATGTGGGGAGGTGTGACTAGGGGGTTTGCGGGCGTGAAGTTTTCTGGGTCTCCTAGGAGGTTGGGGGAGAATAGGGCGAGGCATGTGAGACCTAGAAGTATTGCTACAAATCCTAGTAGGTCCTTGTACGAGAAATATGGGTGGAAGGTGATTTTGTCTGCGTCAGAATTAAGTCCTATTGGGTTGTTTGATCCTGTTTCGTGTAGAAATAGGAGGTGTAGGATGGTTGCTGCGGCAATTACGAATGGTAGTAGGAAGTGGAAGGCGAAGAATCGTGTCAGGGTTGCATTATCTACTGAGAATCCGCCTCAAATTCATTGAACTAGTGCGTCTCCTGCGTAGGGGACTGCAGATAAGAGGTTGGTAATTACTGTGGCGCCTCAGAAAGATATTTGTCCTCAGGGAAGGACGTAGCCTACAAAGGCTGTTATTATTACTAGGAGGAGGAGGATTACACCGATATTTCAGGTTTCTTTGTAGAGGTAGGAGCCATAATATAGTCCTCGGGCAATATGTATATAAATGCAGATGAAGAAGAATGAGGCTCCGTTGGCGTGAATGTTGCGGATGAGTCAGCCGTAATTAACGTCTCGACAGATGTGGGTAACGGAGGAGAAGGCGGTTGAGATATCTGAGGTGTAGTGCATGGCTAGGAATAATCCTGTTAAGATCTGGGTAATTAAACATAGACCTAGTAAGGATCCAAAGTTTCATCATACTGAAATGTTTGAGGGGGCTGGTAGATCAACTAATGCGTCGTTAGCGATTTTAATTAGGGGGTGTGTTTTTCGTAGGCTTGCCATTAGGGTTCTTGTAGTTGAATAACAACGGTGGTTCTTCAAGTCACTGGTCTCGGTTAAAATCCGAGTAAGAATTATGACTTATCTTGTTTCTTTATTGTTGATTGCTTTAATTGTTGGTTTGGTTGCTGTGGCTTCTAATCCTGCTCCTTATTTTGCTGCTTTTGGTTTGGTGGTGGCGGCAGGGGTTGGGTGTGGGGTGCTTATTGGTCATGGGGGGTCATTTTTATCGTTGGTTCTTTTTTTAATTTATTTAGGTGGCATGTTGGTGGTGTTTGCGTATTCAGCAGCTTTGGCTGCTGAGCCGTTCCCTGAAGCTTGGGGGGATCGTTCCGTAGTTGGGTATGTGTTGGTTTATCTTTTGGGGGTTGGTTTGATAGTAGGTCTGTTTTGAGAGAATTGATATGAGGGTTCTTGAGGGGTAGTGGATAATTTAAAGGAGTTTTCTATGCTGCGGGGAGATACTAGTGGGGTAGCTATAATATATTCGTCTGGTGGTGGAATATTGGTTATTTGTGCCTGGGTGTTGCTTTTAACTTTATTTGTTGTTTTAGAGCTTACTCGGGGTTTGAGTCGTGGTGCTCTTCGGGCTGTTTAAATGGTAGCCAGTAGAATCGCGAGTGTTGTAGATAGGAGGAAGATGGTTAGGTAGGTTTTAATTATTCCTCGTTGAGTGTCGCTTGTAATTTTAGCTATTTTTATTTGTAGGGATGTTGTTCCTTTTGGTCCTGCGGCTTCAAATCATGTCTGGTCTACGAGTTGGGTGGCGATTGATTGTCCCAGGGTTAGGTTGAGTTTTGGGATTAGTCGGTGGACAATTGTTGGAAAGTATCCAAGTATGTTTGAGAAGTGGTGGAGGGAGGTTGTGGGGGTAATTTTGAATTGTTTGTTGGTTAGTGTGGTCAGTTCTATGGCAATTAGTAGGCCGATGATTGTGACTGCGAGGGCGGCTAATTTGAGGATTATTGGTATGGTTATGATAGGGGTTTTATAGGGCAGGAAATTTGATGTAATGATAAGGCCTGCAATAATGCTTCCTCAAGCGAGTCGTTTGATGGGGTTGATAACTGATGGGTTGTTTTCATTGATTGGGGAGAGGGGGAGAAATCGGGGGGTCCCCATGGTGACAAAAAATACGACTCGGAAGCTGTATACGGCGGTGAATGATGTGGCGATGAGTGTGAGGATTAGGGCTCAGGCGTTTAGGTGTGAGGTGTTTAGGGCTTCGATGATAGCATCTTTTGAGAAGAAGCCGGCCAGGAAGGGGGTTCCTGTAAGTGCTAGGCTACCAATTGTTAAGCAGGTCGAGGTGAATGGCATTAGGTTTTGTAGGCCTCCTATTTTTCGGATGTCTTGCTCATCGTTCAGGCTGTGGATAATTGACCCGGAGCATAGGAATAGTATGGCCTTGAAGAAGGCATGTGTACAAATATGAAGGAATGCTAGTTGGGGCTGGTTAAGTCCAATCGTGACTATTATTAGGCCTAGTTGACTTGATGTTGAGAAAGCGACGATTTTTTTGATATCGTTTTGGGTCAGAGCACAGGCGGCTGTAAATAGTGTGGTTAGGGCTCCCAGGCAGAGGCAGGTTGTCAGGGCTAGTTCATTGTTTTCTATGAGGGGGTGGAGTCGGATTAAAAGGAAGATTCCTGCTACAACCATAGTGCTGGAGTGCAGTAGGGCAGATACTGGCGTGGGGCCCTCCATGGCGGAGGGAAGTCAAGGGTGTAGCCCAAATTGTGCTGATTTTCCAGTTGCTGCTAGAATTAGTCCTAGGAGGGGAAGAGTTATATCAAAGTTTTTTGATAAAAAGAAGATTTGTTGGATTTCTCATGAGTTTATGTTTATTGCAAGTCAGGCCATAGTCATGATTAGGCCAATGTCTCCTACTCGGTTGTATAAGACGGCTTGCAGAGCTGCTGTGTTGGCGTCTGCCCGTCCGTACCATCAGCCGATTAGGAGGAATGATATGATTCCGACCCCTTCTCAGCCAATGAAGAGTTGGAATATGTTGTTGGCTGTTACTAGAATGATTATGGCTACTAAGAATAGTAAGAGGTATTTGAAGAAGCGATTTATGTAGGGGTCCGAGTGTATATATCATGATGCAAACTCTAGAATTGACCAGGTGACGTAGAGGGCAATTGGGGTGAAGATAAGGGAGTAGTGGTCGAATTTGAAGCTAATGTTGATGTCAAATGCGGATGTATTTATTCAGTGTCAGTTTGTTACAATAGTTTCGGCCCCTTGGTCCAAGAAGATTATGAGTGGGAGGAGGCTAATAAAAAATGCAGTACTTACGGCGGTTTTGACGTGTGTGGTGGCCCATTTGGGGTCTTGTGGGTTTGGGTTGAGTGTGGTTAGTAGGGGGTAGATAAGGATTGTGAGTACTAGGATTAGTGTGGAGGAGAGAACTAGGGTTGTTGGGTGCATAGCTTTCACTTGGATTTGCACCAAGAGTTTTTGGTTCCTAAGACCAATGGATGAGCTGTTATCCTTTGAAAGCGCGAGGAAACCACGGAGTTTAACCGTGGGGTTAAGGATTAGCAGTACTTATTGCCTCGGGCCTTCCTCGGTGAGTAAGGGGATTTTAACCCCTATCTTTAGAATCACAATCTAATGTTTTGAGCTAAACTATACTTACTAGTAGCATCAGCCTCATATGAGTTCTGGTTTTGTTACTAAGAGAATTACGGGAATAAGGTGGAGTACTATTAATAGGTGTTCTCGTGTGTGGAAGGGCGGTAGTCCTACAATGTGGTTGGGTGTTGGGCCTCGTTGGGATATTAGGAACATGTAAAGGGAGTAACCTGCTGTAATTAGTGTCCCTGTTCCTGTTAGGATGATGGTTCATGGGGATCAGTTGAATAAGGTGCTAATAATTATAATCTCTCCCATGAGATTTGGAAGAGGCGGGAGTGCCAGGTTAGCAAGGTTGGCGATGAATCATCAGACTGCTGTTAGTGGAAAGATTATTTGGAGTCCGCGGGCTAATACTATTGTTCGGCTATGGGTTCGTTCGTAGGCGGTGTTGGCTAAGCAGAATAGTGCGGAGGATACTAGTCCGTGGGCAATTATTAAAATGATTGCTCCTGTAAATCCTCATGGGGTTTGGATTAGAATTCCGCCTGCAACTAGGCCCATGTGGCTTACGGATGAGTAAGCGATAAGTGATTTTAAATCTGTTTGGCGTAGGCAGATAGAGCCAGTTATAATAATGCCTCACAGGGCGAGGATGATGAAGGGGTAGGCTAGTTCTTTGGACAGTGGATCTAATATAACTATTATTCGTATCATTCCATAGCCACCTAGTTTTAAGAGGACTGCGGCTAGAACTATGGACCCTGCTACGGGGGCTTCTACGTGCGCTTTGGGGAGTCAGAGGTGAACGCCATAGAGGGGCATTTTTACTAAGAAGGCAATTAGACACCCGGCCCATCAAATTTTATGTCCTCATGAGCTGAGGACGAGTGGTTGTGAGTATGGTAGGATTAGTATGGATAAGGTTCCTGTGGAGTGTTGTAGGAGGAGAAGGGCTACTAGGAGAGGTAGGGATCCTGCTAGGGTATAGAATAGGAAGTAGGTTCCTGCGTTTAGGCGTTCTGTTTGATTTCCTCACCGGGTAATAATGATAAGGGTGGGGATTAGTGTGGCTTCAAATATAATGTAGAATATAATGATTTCTGTGGCCCCAAATGCTATGATTAAGAAGGTTTGTAGCGAGGCTAGAAGTGTAATATATAGTCGTTGGCGGTTAATTGGTTCTGGGTTAATATGGTTTTGGCTGGCTAGAATTATTAGTGGGAGTAGTCAGCATGTTAGTACTAGGAGGGGGGTTGAAAGGGGGTCTGTGGCTATATAAGTGTTAGAGGTGGATCATCCTGTTTCTGATGTTCATTTTAGTCAGGTTAAGCTGGTGAGTGCAATTAGTAGACTGTGTGCGGTTGTAGTTGTTCAAAGTCATTTTGGTGAGGACAGTCAGATTGTTGGGAATAGCATGATTGTGGGTATTAGTACTTTTAGCATTGTAGGAGGTTAAGATTTTGTAAGCGGTCAGTTCCGTGGGTTCGGGCAGTGGCAACCAAAAGTGCTAGTCCTGCGCTGGCTTCACAGGCGGAGAAAGCTAGTAATAATATGGGTGCTGCAGAGAATCCTATTGATTCAAATTGTAGGGCTCATAGGGCTAGTGCGATGAAGAGTGATAGTATTATTCCTTCAAGGCACAGTAGTGCGGAGAGTAGGTGGGTTCGGTGGAATGCCAGGCCTATTAGCCCTAAAATAAATGCTGAGCTAAAGCTGAAGTGTACGGGTGTCATAAGGGGGTCGTGGAATTAAACCACGGTTTTCTGAGCCGAAATCAGAGGTCTTGTCTTGGACTAACTCCCTATTCTGCTCATTCTAAGCCTCCTTGGGTTCATTCATAAATTAGTCCTAGTGTGAGTAGGATTAGGACTGTTGTGGCTCAGAAGAAGGTTCCAGTAGGGTTGTGGAGCTGGTCTCCTCAGGGCAGGGGGAGGAGGAGGGCAATTTCTAAGTCAAAGAGTAGAAATAGGATTGCTACTAGGAAGAATCGGAGAGAAAATGGTAGTCGGGCAGATCCTAGGGGGTCAAAGCCACATTCGTAGGGGGAGAGTTTTTCTGCGTCCGGGTTTATTTGTGGGAGTCAGAAGGATACTACTGCTAAAACAGAGGATAGGGCTGTGGTAATAATTAGAATAGTAATAATTAAATTCATTATCTTTCCTTGGGGTTTAACCAAGACTGGGTGATTGGAAGTCACTTGTACTAACTTTAATACTAGAAAGATTATGAGCCTCATCAGTAGATTGATACGTAGAGGAATAGTCATACTACGTCGACGAAGTGTCAGTATCATGCGGCGGCTTCAAAGCCAAAGTGGTGTTCGGATGTAAAGTGATATTGAATTTGTCGTAGAAGGCAGACGGCTAAAAAGGTAGACCCAATGATAACGTGGAGTCCGTGGAATCCTGTGGCTACAAAGAATGTTGAGCCGTATACGCCGTCTGCAATTGTGAAAGGTGCTTCATAATATTCTATGGCTTGGAGGGCTGTGAAATAGAAGCCGAGTAGAATAGTGAGTGTGAGGGATTGGATGGCTTGTTTTCGTTCTCCTTCTATGAGGCTGTGATGTGCTCATGTTACTGTTACCCCGGATGCCAGGAGAACAGCTGTGTTAAGAAGCGGTACTTCGAATGGGTCTAGGGGGGTAATTCCGGTGGGGGGTCAGCATCCTCCCAGTTCTGGTGTGGGTGCTAAGCTTGAGTGGTAGAAGGCTCAGAAGAACCCCAGGAAGAAGAATACTTCGGATGTAATAAAAAGAATTATCCCGTATCGTAGGCCTTTTTGGACAGGGGGGGTGTGGTGTCCTTGGAAGGTCCCCTCCCGAATAATGTCTCGTCATCATTGATATATTGTGAGGAGTAAAAGAATTAATCCGAGGGTTATTAGTGTAGTTGAGTGGAAGTGGAACCAGATTGCTAGGCCAGATGTTATTAGGAGGGCACCGACTGCGCCGGTTAGTGGTCATGGGCTTGGATCAACCATATGATATGCATGTGCTTGGTGGGCCATTAAACGTTCTCTTGTAGATAGAGGCTTAGGAGAAGGACAAATACATAAGCTTGAATTATTGCCACTGCTACTTCTAGTAGTGTGAGAAGGAATAGGACGGTGGCAGTTAGAATTGCTACTGTTGGCATTATTGGGAGAAGAACGAATACGGCAGTGGCAATCAGTTGAATTAGTAGGTGACCTGCAGTTAAGTTGGCTGTTAGTCGTACGCCCAGGGCTAGTGGGCGGATGAATAGGCTAATTGTTTCGATAATAATTAACACGGGAATCAGAGGAATTGGTGTTCCTTCAGGTAGGAGGTGTCCTAGGGCAACTGTGGGTTGGTTTCGCATTCCAATAATAACAGTTGCCAGTCAGAGTGGCACGGCAAATCCTATATTTAGTGAGAGCTGGGTTGTGGGTGTAAAAGTGTAGGGTAGTAATCCAAGCATATTGATGGTAATTAAGAATACTATTAGGGAGGCTAGCAGGAGGGCTCATTTGTGTCCGCCTACGTTTAGGGGTAGTATTAGTTGGTTAGTAAATCGGTTAATTAATCAGCCTTGAATGGTGATTAGGCGATTGTTAATTCATCGTGATGAGGGGGTTGGATATAGTACTCAAGGGAGTGCAATTGCAATGGCAATTAGTGGAATTCCTAGGTAGGATGGGCTTGCGAATTGGTCGAAGAAGCTTATTGCCATGGTCAGTCTCAGGGTTCGGTTTTGTGTTTTTCGGCGCTCACAGGAGCGGGTTCATTTGGTGAGATGTGATTTAGGACTTTGGTTGGGATAATAGTAAGAAAAATTAATCATGAGAATACTAAGATTGCAAATCAAGGGGCGGGGTTTAATTGAGGCATTTCACTAGAGGTGGTTAGGAGGCACCAATCTTTGGCTTAAAAGGCCAACGCTGTATTCCTGTTTTAGCTTTCTAGTGAGGCGTCTTCTAGCATAAGTGAGGATCAGTTTTCGAAGTGTTCTAGTGGGACTGCTTCTACTACAATAGGTATGAAGCTGTGGTTTGCCCCACAGATTTCAGAGCATTGTCCATAGAATACTCCCGGGCGGGAGGCAATAAAGGCGGCTTGGTTTAACCGTCCTGGAACTGCGTCTATTTTTACACCCAGGGATGGGACAGCTCAGGAGTGCAGTACGTCTTCGGCGGAAACGAGAACCCGGATTGGGGACTCTATTGGAACAACCATTCGGTGGTCTGTTTCAAGGAGGCGGAATTGTCCCGGGGTAAGGTCTTGGGTGGGGATTATGTAGGAATCAAATCCTAGGTCTTCGTAGTCAGTGTATTCGTAGCTTCAATATCACTGGTGTCCTATGGCTTTAATTGTTAGGTGGGGGTCATTAATCTCGTCTATAAGATAAAGAATTCGGAGGGAGGGAAGGGCAATTAAAACAAGGATTACGGCTGGTAAAACAGTTCATACAATTTCAATTTCCTGAGAGTCTAAAATATATTTATTAGTAAGTTTAGTTGAGACTATTGCAATAATAATGTAAAGTACTAAGGTGCTGATTAAGAATACAATTATTAAGGCGTGGTCGTGGAAGTGAAGAAGTTCTTCTATAACGGGTGATGCCGCGTCTTGGAATCCTAATTGTGTGGGATGTGCCATTAAGCATTAAGCTTAAGACATGCGGGAGTTTAACCCACGATTTCACCTTGACAAAGTGATGTAATTTGCGAATTTACTAATGTCTTAGAAGGAAGTGGCAGAGTGGTTATGCGGCTGGCTTGAAACCAGCACATGGGGGTTCAATTCCTCCCTTCCTCGATTAATTTGATTGAACTTGAACAAATGCTGGTTCCTCGAATGTGTGGTAGGGAGGGGGACATCCGTGAAGTCATTCTACGTTTGTTGCGGTTAATTCTACAGACGAGACTTCTCGTTTAGCGGCGAAGGCTTCTCATAGAATAAATAGGAACATGATTACTGCTACTAATGAAATTAGTGATCCGATGGAAGAGACTGTGTTTCAAAGGGTATAAGCATCCGGGTAGTCCGAGTATCGTCGTGGCATCCCTGCTAGTCCTAGGAAGTGTTGTGGGAAGAATGTGAGGTTGACGCCTACAAATATTACCCCAAAGTGGATTTTGGTTCAGGTACTATGCAGTGTATATCCAGTAAATAGGGGAAATCAATGTACAAAGGCTGCCATAATGGCAAATACAGCGCCTATTGATAGAACATAGTGAAAGTGTGCAACTACATAATATGTGTCATGAAGGACAATGTCAAGTGATGAGTTGGCTAAAACAATTCCTGTTAGCCCCCCTACTGTAAATAGGAAAATAAAGCCCAGGGCCCATAGTATGGGTGTTTCTCATTTAATTGATCCTCCGTGGAGTGTGGCTAATCAGCTAAAAACTTTTACACCTGTTGGAATGGCAATAATTATTGTTGCGGATGTAAAGTATGCACGAGTGTCCACGTCCATCCCAACCGTAAACATGTGGTGAGCTCATACAATAAAGCCTAGTAGGCCAATTGCTATCATGGCTCATACCATTCCTATGTACCCAAATGGTTCTTTTTTACCTGCATAGTAGGCTACAACATGGGAAATAATGCCAAATCCAGGTAAAATGAGAATGTAGACTTCTGGGTGGCCGAAGAATCAAAATAGGTGTTGATAAAGGATTGGGTCTCCTCCTCCTGCAGGGTCAAAGAATGTTGTATTTAAATTACGGTCTGTTAATAGTATTGTAATGCCGGCGGCTAGTACTGGGAGAGACAGAAGTAGTAAAACAGCTGTTACGAGCACGGCCCACACGAAGAGGGGTGTCTGGTATTGAGAGATGGCTGGGGGTTTTATGTTAATGGTTGTAGTAATAAAATTAATTGCTCCAAGGATGGATGACACACCTGCTAGGTGTAGGGAAAAGATGGTAAGGTCTACGGATGCCCCTGCGTGGGCAAGGTTTCCTGCAAGTGGTGGATATACTGTTCATCCTGTTCCGGCCCCGGCTTCAACCCCGGAAGAGGCCAGGAGGAGAAGAAAGGAGGGAGGAAGGAGTCAAAAGCTTATGTTGTTTATTCGAGGGAATGCCATGTCTGGGGCCCCAATTATTAGTGGAACAAGTCAGTTCCCAAAGCCCCCAATAAGGATTGGCATTACTATAAAGAAAATTATAACGAAGGCATGGGCAGTGACGATGACATTATAAATCTGGTCGTCACCTAGAAGCGATCCGGGTTGGCTTAGCTCAGCACGGATTAAAAGGCTGAGGGCAGTTCCAACTATCCCGGCTCAGGCACCGAATACTAGATAAAGGGTGCCAATGTCTTTGTGGTTGGTAGAGAAGAATCAGCGTGTGATTGCCACAGGTAGGGTAGCCGAGCGTTTAGGCGGTGGGTTGTAGCCCCGAAGACAGAGGTTTAAGTCCTCTCCCTATCATAGCCCCGTGGTGGAGTACATATTGGATTGCAAATCCAAAGACGCAGATTAAACCCTGCCGGGGCTTTCCCGCCTTACTCGGCTAACGGCGGGAAAGATAGATGAATGCTCGCTGGCTTGAGCGCTTAGCTGTTAACTAAGAGTTTGTAGGATCGAGGCCTTCTCATCTAGGAAGGCTTTAGCTTAATTAAAGTGTCTGATTTGCATTCAGAAGATGTGGGATAGAGTCCCGCAAGTCTTAGTCAGGGACTAGGAGGTTTTCACTCCTGCTTAGAGCTTTGAAGGCTCTTGGTCTGGTTATCCTAAGTCTCTTAGGTTGTTAGTGTAAGGATGGCGGGGGTGATGGGTAGTAGTCCTAGGGCAATTGTTGTGGATAGGGCCAGGGGAATTGTTGATTGGGTTGTTAGGGCTCGTCAGGGGGTGATGGAGTTGGTTGTGCTTGGGGAAATGGTTAGGGTTATTGCGTAACATAGTCGCAGGTAAAAATATAGGCTTAATAGGGCGGCTAGGGCTATTATTGTGGCAGTGAGGGGGAGTTCTTGTTTTGCAAGTTCTTGTAGGATCAATCATTTTGGTATAAATCCTGTGAGTGGGGGGAGTCCGCCTAATGATAGTAAAGTTAGGGCAGTAGTTGTTGCTAGGATTGGGCTTTTTGATCATGTTGTTGTTAAGGTGTTAATTTTTGTGGTTGATGCCATTTTTAGTGTGAGGAATGCTGCGGATGTCATGAAGATGTATGTTCCTAGGGCGATTAAGGTAAGTTGGGGTGTATATTGTAGGATAATAATTATTCACCCTATGTGTGCGATTGAAGAGTAGGCTAGGATTTTTCGTAGCTGGGTTTGGTTGAGTCCTCCTCAGCCTCCAATAAGGGTTGATAAGAGACCCAGTGATGTGAGTAGTGCGGGGTCAATGGTGGGGGCTACTTGAATAATTAGTGCGAATGGGGCTAGTTTTTGTCAGGTGGACATGATTAATCCTGTTAAAAGGTCAAGTCCTTGGAGGACTTCTGGTATTCAGAAGTGTATTGGTGCTAGGCCAATTTTTAGTGCTAGTGCAGTTATGGTTATGGTGCTGGCTAGTGGGTGGGATATGTTGTTAATGTCTCATTCTCCTGTAATTCATGCATTTGTAGTGCTTGCGAAGAGAATTATTGCTGCTGCGGTTGCTTGGGTTAAGAAATACTTGGTTGTTGCTTCAACTGCTCGTGGGTGATGATGTTGTGCTATGAGTGGGATGATTGCTAGGGTGTTGATTTCTAGTCCTATTCAGGCAAGCAGTCAATGGGAGCTGGCAAAGGTTAGAGTGGTGCCTAGTCCTAGGCTGGACAGGAGAATTGCAAGTACGTAAGGGTTCATTGATAGGGGAGGGATTTTAACCGTCATGTTCGGGGTATGGGCCCGAAAGCTTGATTAGCTGACCTTATCTTAGAAAGTGGTGTAGAGGAAGCACCAGGAGTTTTGATCTCCTGAGTATGGGTTCGATTCCCTTCTTTCTAGGAACTGGAGGGGCTTTAACCCTCATAAGCCACTCTATCAAAGTGGTCCTTGGGCATTCAGGCACGGTTCCTTTATTCGTTATAGTTGTGGCGGGAGGCCTGCGAATGCGATTGGTAGGGCGATGTGTCATAATACTAGAGCTAGGGTCAGGGGGAGGAAGTTTTTTCAGACTAGATGTATTAGTTGGTCATATCGGAATCGTGGGTATGAAGCTCGGACCCACAGGAATAATATGGAGAGGAGTGCGGCTTTAGTTATTAGATTAATTGTTGTTAGTTCTGGGAAGGCTGGGATGTGGGATGCTCCGAGGAAGAGGATGGCTGATAGGGTGTTTATTAGTAGGATATTAGCATATTCGGCTAGGAAGAATAGGGCGAATGGTCCTCCTGCATATTCTACGTTGAATCCAGATACTAGTTCGGATTCTCCCTCGGTTAGGTCAAAGGGTGCGCGGTTTGTTTCTGCTAGGGTTGAGATATATCATATTGCGGCTAAAGGTCAAGCGGGGATTAAGAGTCAGATGCTTTCTTGGGTGATGTTGAAGGTTTGTAGTGTATATCCTCCTGAGAAGATGATAACTGATAGTAGAATTAGTCCTAGGCTTACTTCATATGAGATTGTTTGGGCTACGGCCCGTAGGGCTCCGATTAGTGCGTATTTTGAATTTGATGCTCAGCCTGATCCTAGAATTGAGTACACTGCGAGGCTTGATAGTGCTAGTAGAAATAGAATACCTAAGTTAAGGTCTGTAACAGGATGTGGTATTGGTATTGGCGCCCATATGGTTATGGCTAGGGTTAGTGCGAGTATGGGGGTTGCTAGGAAGAGAAATGGGGATGATGTAGATGGGCGGATTGGTTCTTTAATAAATAGTTTTACACCATCAGCGATTGGTTGGAGGAGTCCATAGGGTCCTACTACGTTTGGTCCTTTTCGTAGTTGCATGTATCCTAGCACTTTTCGTTCAATTAGTGTCAGGAAAGCTACTGCTAGTAGGACAGGGATAATATATGCGAGTGGATTAATTAGGTGAGTTATCAGAGTGTTTAGCATAACTAAGAAGAGGATTTGAACCTCTGGCTGAAAGGGCTTAGGCCTTTTGCAATTACCATGCTCTGCCATCTTAGTATGGCCTTATTTTGGCTAGGTTAAGGTTGTTCTCCCTTTGTTTAATTTAGTTGTTTTCATTAATTAGGGGTGAGGCGTACTTTTAGCATGGGCCTCTCTTTTCCGGTCCTTTCGTACTAGGAAAAGTAACGTTACAGATAGAAACTGACCTGGATTACTCCGGTCTGAACTCAGATCACGTAGGACTTTAATCCTTGAACAAACGAACCCTTAATAGCGGCTGCACCATTAGGATGTCCTGATCCAACATCGAGGTCGTAAACCCCCTCGTCGATATGGACTCTGGGAGAGGATTGCGCTGTTATCCCTAGGGTAACTTGGTTCGTTGATCGGCCTGGGGGCCGGATCATGATTGGTCAGATTTTCTGTGGCTTGGAAATGTCTTTCTTGGTTTTAGGTTTTTGTCCCAGTCCACTCGGAGGATCTTTTTTTCTCCGTGGTCGCCCCAACCGAAGGTAAAATGCCATTGTCCAATAGGTTTGTGCTTTTTAATTAGTTGCTTAACGTGGTTGGATTTGTACCTTAAGCTCCAAAGGGTCTTCTCGTCTTGTAGTTATATGCCCGCTTCTGCACGGGGAGATCAATTTCACTGACTGGAAAGGGGAGACAGCTAAGCCCTCGTTTAGCCATTCATACAGGTCTTCATTTAAAAGACAAGTGATTGCGCTACCTTTGCACGGTCAAAATACCGCGGCCGTTGAACTTGTAGTCACTGGGCAGGCTGGACCTCCTATACTTAGGTGTTTGCAGGAGGCGATGTTTTTGGTAAACAGGCGAGGCTTGTGTTTGCCGAGTTCCTTCCTTTTCTTTTGGTCTTTCCTGGGTGGCACTCCAGTGTGGGGTTAACGATTATGGATGTTGTGGGTTTTTCTTGATTTTTTTGTTGTTCGCATTGCCCTCTTGTTTTGGGTTCGTTAATTTCCAGTGGTTGGTCCGATCTGGTTTACACTTGTGCCGGGAGAAGGGCGTGCCTTCTTGTTACTCATTTTAGTATGGTCTCTCCCATGTTGGCATGGGGCGGCCTAATAGTTTTAGGGGAGTAGGATTATTTATCAGTATAATAAACTTTGAGCCGTTTGAGCTTTAACGCTTTCTGTTCAGGTGGCTGCTTTTAGGCCCACTAGGACGGCGGGTTTTGTAAAGTATGATCCTTATCCTCCTGTATAAGGTTGTATCCTTGGTTAAAAGGGCTGTACCCCTTTTAACTAACTCTCATATGTTTTCTCTTTGTATTAGTTTAGGTGATTACTTATTTTATTTGAGGAATGTGAGGCTGAACTTCTATTCATTTCTTAGGCAACCAGCTATCACCAAGTTCGGTAGGTCTGTCACCTCTACCCAGAGCTCTTCCCACTCTTTTGCCACAGAGACGGGTTGGCCCATATAGGCTGTCTCGGGGTAGCTCACTTGGTTTCGGGGTTTCAAACTAAAGGTCTCTTTGCTTGAAGATACTGGCTAAATCATGATGCAAAAGGTACGAGTGTTAGTCTCTGCTTTTTGGTGCTTATATGGGTTGTTTCATTTCTCTTTCAGCTTTCCCTTGCGGTACTTTTTCTATTGCTTAAAGGACCTTTTCCGTCTCCCGTACTAAGGTGGTAAAATGGTTTGGTTTGTGTGTTGCGGTTATGCTGTGTTATTTTTATTATTGTGTTATTTGAGTGATTAAGCTAGCTGTTTGGCTCAGGGCGATCCAACTTGCATGGATGTCTTCTCGGTGTAAGGGAGATGCTTAACTATCTCAGCCACGCCCTGGGTTTGGTCCAAGTGCACCTTCCGGTACACTTACCATGTTACGACTTGCCTCCCCTTGTCGATGCTCTGGTGTTAAAGTACCGTTTGGTGCTATTTGACAGGGGAGAGTGACGGGCGGTGTGTACGCGCCTCAGAGCCGGGTTCAAAAGGACTCTCTATTTCCTTTTTACTACTAAATCCTCCTTTGAGCACTCTTTTCATAGTGCTGTTCGTGTTATTCTATTGTAGAAAATGTAGCCCATTTCTTCCCACTTCGTACGCTACACCTCGACCTGACGTTTTGGGTTGTGCCCATTTTGCTTACTGTTAGTCCTTCACAGGGTAAGCTGACGACGGCGGTATATAGGCGGGGGTGACCAGGAGTGGTGAGGTTTAACGGGGGTTATCGGTTCTAGAACAGGCTCCTCTAGGGGGGTCTAAGGCACCGCCAAGTCCTTTGGGTTTTAAGCTGACGCTTGTAGTACCCTGGCGGACGTTTGTTGTAATTAAACGTCTAGGTTTACGACCGAGCATAGTGGGGTATCTAATCCCAGTTTGTTTCTCAGTTTTCGTGGGGTCAGGTAGGCTAATAATTAAAGCTACTTTCGTGTTTGGGCTTCGGACGCTCAGAAGCGTATGACGGCCAAGGGGCCCTTCGGCTTTATTTTTGCTTATCCCTAACCACCCTTTACGCCGTATTTATCAACTAGGGCCTCTCGTATAACCGCGGTGGCTGGCACGAGTTTTACCGGCCCTCTTAGCTCTAACTAAGTCAAGTTTTCACTTATGGCTTAATATTTATCACTGCTGAATTCCCTTGGGGGTGTGGCTTGGCAAGGCGTCTTGGGCTAAGATTTGTGCCTGATGCCTGCTCCTCGTCCCCGGGCGGGGGATTAAGGGCATCCTCACAGGGCTGCGGAGACTTGCATGTGTAAGTTGAGCTAGAGCTGATAGTAAAGTCAGGACCAAGCCTTTGTGCATGCGGAGCTTTTTAGGGCCCATCTTAGCATCTTCAGTGCTATGCTTTGTTTTAAGCTACGCTAGC